TTTTTTAAGGAGGACTATTAATGGGAAAATATAAAATTAATAAATATAAAACCGATTTAAAAGACTTTATTCTAGAATTAAGAGAAGTATTTAGAGAAATAAAAAATTATAAATTTATTTTAGATTCATATATTTTTTTCAATTCAATAAAAATTTTTTTTTTATTAATATTAAATCAAGAAAATTTAATATCAAAAAGAAATTTTTTATTATTTTTTTTATTATTAATATTTTTTTCACATAAGAAAAACATTAATAATAAAAAAAATAATATTGAACAAAAAATTATATATTTAATTAAACCAACAGAAATTATTAACAATAAAACAACAGAAATTATTTACAAAAATAAATATTTACCATATTTTAAAAATTTAAATAAATTAAATAAAAATAAAAGAAATACTGAAATTTCTTTTATTTCATTTAGATTAAAAATATTAAAAACAAATACTAAAAAATTGTTTAAAGTAATTATATATTTACATAATACTATTTTAATTCCAGTACCTTATACATCATATTTTATTAGTAATTTTATTAATTATAAAGAGATTACTAATAAAATAAATGCTTTAATTCTATTAATAATTGAACCAAATATATTTAGTTATAAAATAAAAGAATATAAAATAAAAGAATATAAAATAAAAGAATATTTATTGAATTTTCAGATAAAAGAATATTTATTAAAATGTATATTTATAATATATAATTATATTACTAAATTAAAAAACTTTTTACTAAACATATTTCTTATTTATCAATATTTATATTTAATTAAAAAATTTAATATTAAAAATTTTTTAATTAATTTTAATATTAAAAATTTTTTAATTAAAATTAATAATAATAAAAATAATAATAAAAAAAAAAAACTTTTATATAATAATAATTGTATAAATTCTATAAAGATATTAGAAAATAATAATAAAATGTTAACTTTAAATAATACATTTAATTTAGTATATAATAATAATTTATATAATAATGTATATAATAATAATTTATATAATAATGTATATAATAATAATTTATATAATAATAAAAAAAATTTATATTTAATATATAAACAATTTTTAAGTTTAAATATATTACTTAGTTATAAAAAATTTAATTATGATAAATTATTTAATTTAAATTATTTATTTTATAATTTTAAAAAAGAAACCATTTCTTTAATAGAATCAGAATTTTATAATACAAATTTTATAAATGATATTAATATCATTTATAAAATATATAATAATAATTTTAATAAATTTTTTTCTTTTTCAAGACCCATAAATTCATTAAGTAAAAAAAAAAAAATATTAAATTATTATTTATTTAAAAATATACTTTCTTTTAATTTGAAAGAAAAAAATAATTTTAAATTAAAATTAAAAGAAGAAAAAAATTTTAATTTAAAAAAAATAGATATTTTATCTACACATTCAAAAGTATTATATAAATATAAAAATTTTTATTTTTACAAAAAATATATTGATAATAATTTAGGTATATACAAACAATATAATCCTTTTTCTATTTTTTATAAATATAACTTTTTAAAAATATATACATTATGGTTATTTACTTTAATAGGATACAAATATATAAATCTTATATTATTATATATTTTCTCAGATTTAAAAAATATATTAATTAATCTAAAAAAAAATAAATATTTTTTTGTTATTTATAATTATATATTTTATATCTTATCTCAATTATATGTCTTATGGGAAGTTATTGAAAAAAATTTTTTTTTTTATAAAAAAAATAAATGGATATATAATTTATTTCTTAATAATAAAGAAGATATTATATATAAAAACAATAAATTATTATATATAAAATCTTTAAATTTATTTTATTTTTATTTAATTATTTATTTCTTTTTTATATATTTCATATTTATAAATATATTCTTCATTTTTAAAATTTTTATAGAATTACATTTCGAATTAAAAAGGGTAAAAAATATATTAATTTCATCATATTCAATTGAACTACAAAAATTTATATCTTTATATCCTATTATACCCCCGTATAAATTTAATTTATATGAATATGAAATTACCATAACTTATAGAATAAAATTAATATATTTTTATTTAATGAATAAAATTAATAATATTTTTATATCTATAACTAATATTCCTATATTTATAAATAATATTCCTATATTTATAAATAATTTTCTTATATATATAGAATTTATAAAAAATAATATTATTCTTTATAAAAATAAAGTTTATTTTAGTTCAAAAAGCAAAGAAATTTACTCATTAATAAAAAAAAATAAAAATATAAAAAATGACTTTATTAACAATAAAATTGAAGATTATATAATACAAGAACATATTAGTAATGAAAATGAAAAAGAATTAATAATTCAATTTTATACCTTAAAGACTAAAAAAAAAATTAAATTTTTTTTTAATGATTTTTTTTCTATTTTATCAAAAAATTTTATTAATTCTAATCATAATATAACTAAACATTCAGGAATTTATTATTTACAATATTTATTTAATATTTATAATAAATCTATTATTAATTATGATTTTACTATATATTTTTCTTTAGAAAAATATATTTATTGTGCTTATTATCAAACACTTTTTTATTCACAAAAAATAGCATATAAAAATAAAACTAAAATATTTAAACAAATACCTTTTTCTTTAACCGTATCTTTAAAAAACAAAAAAAATATATTATTAATAGGTTATTTTGATAAATATTATTTAATTAAATATTTAAGAATAGATTTTTCTATTCCTTTTATTACAATATTTTTAAATATTTTATTATTTCCAAAATTCAAATATTATGAAATTTTAATTTTTGATTATATTAATCATCTTAAGGTTCGTAAAAATTATAATCAAAATAATGATTATAACACTGAATTAGAATTATTAACTAAAATAAATACATTAACTAATAATTTCCTATATAAAAATAAATTTTATATTACATTTCAATTTGAATTAGTAAATATAATATCTCCTTGTATAGTATGGATTCCAAATATTCATTATTTAAATATGAATGAATTTAATTTAGATATGGATGGATTTAATTCAGATATAAATAAACCTAATTTTACATTAACTAATTTATTAGTAGATTGGTTAATACAAAATTATAATGAAAAAAAAAATATTATAATTACTGCTACTAATGTTCCAAAAAAAATAAATCCTTATTTAATTGCTCAAAATAGATTGAATACTATTATTAAAGTAAGACAACTATTTATGTTGCAACAAAAACAACATTTTATTATTCTTTCATATACTAAAGGATTTGTTGTAGAAAAAAAAACTTTTTATTCTACTAATTTTAAATATATAAATATAGGTCCTAATATAAGAGATCTTATGACACTTATTAATGAAACTTTAATTATTAATATTACTAAAAAAAAATTAATTATAAATATTGAAATAATTAGATCTGCGCTTTACAAACAAACTTGGGATTCAAGATCTTATATAAAATTAATTCAAAATCCTATTGATATTCTATATCAAATAGGAAAAATTTTTACACAAAATATACTTCTAAACAATTATCCTATAGATTCAATAACTTTATATAAAAAAACATATAATAAAACATATGAAAATGACTCTTTTGAAAATGACTCTTTTATTTATAAATGGTATTTTAAATTTGGAATTAATATAAAAAAATTAACTATATTTATTTATTTTTTAATTTGTTTTTCTGGATTTATTGTTCAAGATATTTGGTCTTTATTTAAATCTGAAAAAAACCTTTATTTGCATAAACTTATTAATGAAAATTATGATTTAATTTATGTTTTCTTAAAAATTCTTTCAATAAAAAAAAATGATAATAAAAAACTTTACAATTATTTTGATATAATTTCTTTTGATAAATCTTTTTACGATTCTAATTATAATTATGATTATAATTATGACCAAAAAAATATAACAAATAAATTATATCAAAAATATGAATTTGAAAAAGAAAAACAATATTTTTTTATAATGAATAAATTTCTTCATAATTTTACAGACCCTTTTTTTTTTATTTCAAAATCATATTTTATGCTTTTAAATTATGAATTTTTTTCATATGAATTAAAAATAAAAAAAAATAAAATTGAAAAAAATATTTCTGCATCGATTGCTAAAAATTCATCGATTGCTAAAAAATTATTTATAAATAAACATTTAGATTTCTTTATTGATCATAAATTTAAATCGAATAAATTTTTAAACAAAAACGATTATTTTCATAATACTAATATTTTATTTGAAAATTATCAATATTTATTAAAATTATTATTGTATAATAACTGTTTGGATATTAATGAAATAATAAAAACTTTAATAAAAAATAAATGGCTTTTTTTTACAGATTTTTAATTTTTTTTTTAATTCTTATTTTATCTAGACGTTTTTTAATAATATTTTCTTTGTGTTTTTTAATAATATTTAATAATTCTAAACTTAATCTTAAATGAGTATGTTTATATTTTTTTCGGACTTTTTTTAATAAATAAAAAATAGCAAATATTCTTTTCGGCATAGATTCTATTTTACCAGACTTAACAGAAATTTTTTTTAATAATAATCTATCTTTATATTTTGATTTTAATATTATATTTGGATTAATTCTATATATTGCTTGATTTAAAACTAATAATGGATTAATTTTTGTTTTTTGATATATTTTTTTAAAAGCTTGATATATAATTTTATAAGCTAACATTCTTTTTCCATGTTTCATAAAATGATTAACTAATATATTACAAGATTTTAAAATTTTTGCTTCTACATTATTTTTATTTAACATAAATAAAAATTTAAAAACTTATAAAAAAAAAACAAAATTTTTATTTATTTTAATTTTTTAACTCCATATTGTAAGATTGATACTTTATTTTTAAAAGATCTTCTAACAAGCCGTATATACTATTTTCATTGAATACGGTTTTTTTATTTAAAATTAATATTTTTTATATTTCTAAGCATTTTTTTTTTTGAATATCCGTTTTATTTTATTTAATATAAAATTATATTAAAAAAATCCTATATTTTATTATTCATATTATATAATCTTTAGGTTTTTGTATTTATTTTTTACATATTAAAAAAAAAATCATTATTATATTAATTTTTAATTTTTGTCCTAAAAAAAATTAAAATATAAAAAATTAAAATATATATATATATTTTGTTTTTTTTTTTATTATTTTAAATATAAATATTAATATACATAAAAAAATATCTTAATACCTTAGATATATATATTCATAAAATTTCTTTAAATTTATTTTAATAATAGCCTGCTTTAGTTCCTTTATAAAAATTTTATTATTTTATTAGGTTAGCTATATTTATATATTTATATAATTATAATTTATAGAATAAGAATAATAATTTATAGCGCACTAGAACGTCCTTGTTTACGATTTTTTACTCCATCAGCATCTAAAGTTCCACGAATAATCTGATATCTTACACCAGGCAAATCCCTTATTCTTCCTCCTCTTACTAAAACAACAGAATGTTCTTGTAAATTATGACCAATACCAGGTATATAAGCAGTTATTTCAAATCCAGAAGTTAATCGTACTCTAGAAACTTTACGTAAAGCAGAATTAGGTTTTTTAGGAGTAATAGTGTTTTAAAGTTAACTAAATATTTATTTATTTTCTATTTAAGTGTTACTTTACAAAACCGTACATGATATTTTCACTTCATACGGCTTCTCATTTAATTAAACTTAAAATTAAATTAACGAGTTAATATAAGCTTATCTATCTAATTATAATTAATATACTTTTTTTTTCATTTATATATATATAATATATATTTAAATATATATAAATATATTATAAATCATATTTTTTCTTAATAACCTATTAATAACAAAACATTAAATTAAATAATATAAATATCGAAGCTATAAATTCGATAAATATTATTAAAATTTTATAATAATATTTAATTGTAATTTAAATGAAGAGTTCGATCCTGGCTCAGTATGAACGCTGGTAGCATACTTAACACATGCAAGTCGAACGAGGAATGGTATTTTCTAGTGGCGCACGGGTGAGTAATACGTAAGAACCTCTTCTTTGTAAGGAAATAATAGAAGTAAATATCTTTTAATGTCCTATAATTGCTGAGGAGCAAAAGAAAAAATCATTTCATCAAAGGCAGGACTTACGTTTGATTAGTTAGTTGGTAAGATAAAAGCTTACCAAGACCACAATCAATAGCTGATCCGAGAGGATATCCAGCCACACTGAGACTGAGACACGGCTCAGGCTCCTACGGGAGGCAGCAGTGGGGAATCTTCCACAATGAGCGAAAGCTTGATGGAGTAATGCTATGTGTAGGTAGAAGGCCTAAGGGTTGTAAACTTCTTTTTATAGAAAAGACGCAACGACGATATCTAAGGAATAAGTATCGGCTAACTCTGTGCCAGCAGCCGCGGTAAAACAGGGGATGCAAGCGTTATTCAGATTGATTGGGCGTAAAGCGTTTGTGGGTTGTTTTTTAAGTTTATTGTTAAATACCGGAATTTAACCCCGGGTGTGCAATAGAAACTATTAAACTAGAGTAAAGCAAAGGCAGGGGGAATTTATGGAGAAGCGGTCAAATGCATAGATATTATAAAGAACACCAATGGCGAAAGCGCTTTGCTAGGCTTTTTCTGACACTAAGAAACGAAAGCTAGGGAATCGATTGGGATTAGATACCCCAGTAGTCCTAGCTGTAAACAATGAATACTAAATATTGTATGTAAATCAACAATACTAAAGCTAACGCGTTAAGTATTCCGCCTGGGGAATACGTTCGCAAGAATGAAACTCAAAGGAATTGACGGGGGTCCGCGCAAGCGGTGGAGCATGTGGTTTAATTCAATGCAAAGCGAAGAACCTTACCAGGATTTGACATGCCGTGAATATTATTGAAAAATAATAGTGCCTTTTGGAACACGGGCACAGGTGGTGCATGGCTGTCGTCAGTTCGTGCCGTAAGGTGTTGAGTTAAGTCTCTCAACGAACGCAACCCTAGTGTTTAGTTTCCCGATATTAAATTGGAACTCTAAATAGACTGCTGGTTATACTATATTTAAACCAGAGGAAGGTTAGGATGACGTCAAGTCATTATGCTCTTTACATCCTGGGCGACACACGTGCTACAATGGTTAGGACAAAGAGAATACTGTGTAATTCCGCAAGGATTAACTTAATCTAAAAACCTAATCTAAGTTCGGATTGTAGGCTGCAACTCGCCTACATGAAGATGGAATCGCTAGTAATCGCTGGTCAGCCATACAGCGGTGAATTTGTCTACGGACCTTGTACACACTGCCCGTCACACTATGGAAGCTGGGAATACCCTAAGGCATTTATTATTAAAAAGAATGCTAAAGGTAAAACTAGTGACTAAAGTGAAGTCGTAACAAGGTAGCGGTACTGGAAGGTGCAGCTGGATCACCTCCTTTTTTCAGGGATATTAAATTAGTAATATTAAATTAAAGATATTTAAAAATATAATTAATATAATATATTTTTAATATGAGTGTTATTAAAATATAATTTTTTTTTATTATTAATTAAAATATGAATGTTGATATTATATGTTAATTTTAGATATTTAATAATAAAAAAAAAATAAATAAAATAAGAAAAAATCAATGGTGAATACCTAGGCACCCAGAGATGAAGAAGGGCGTAATAAATAAAATTACGAAATACTTTGGGGAGTTTAAAATTAACATAGATCCTGAGTTTCCCGAATAGGTAAACCTTTTTAAAATTAAAAATAAAAAAAAAAACCGGGCCAATTGAAATATCTTAGTATCCCGAGGAAAATAAATAATTTTTATTCCTATAGTAGTGACGAGCGAAAAAGGAAATAGCCTAAATTGTTAAAAAAAATTGTGAGAGAACAATTATAATATATATTTATAATACTAAGTGAAACAAAAAAGAATATTGTACCTTAGATGGTGAAAGTCCAGTAACTGTAAAATTATTAAAAATTTTTGTTTTTACTCAAGTATCATAGGAAATGTGTTATCCTGTGTGAATCTACAATAACCACCTTGTAAGGCTAAATACTCCTGGGTGACCGATAGTGAACAAAAAAGTACCGTGAGGGAAAGGTGAAAAGATCCCTTTTTATTAGGGAGTGAAATAAAACATAAAACCATAAATTATCAAACAATAGAAAGAACAAACTTTGGTTCTGACTGTATGCCTGTTGAAGAAGGAGTCGGCGACTCATAAATAATGGCTGGGTTAAGAGTTAAAATAAAATAAAAAAAAATCCTTATAACCTCGTAGCCATAGCGAAAGCAAGTTTTAATAGAGCCAAATTGTAGTCATTATTTATGGACTCGAAACTGAGTGATCTATCCATTACCAGGATGAAACTGAGGTAAAACTTAGTGAAGGTCCGAACCAACTAATGTTGCAAAATTAGTGGATGAGTAGTGGTTAGAGGTGAAATTCTATTCGAACTCAGAATTAGCTAGTTTCCCCCGAAATGTATTGAGGTTCAGCAGTTGATTGTATATTTAGGGGTAAAGCGCTGTTTTGATGCAGAATGTTAAAACATTATTAAATCAAGGCAAACTCTGAATACTAGATTATATAATAAGATCAACTAGTAAGACAGTAGGGGATAAGCTTTATTGTCAAAAGGGAAACAGCCCTGATCATTAGTTAAGGCCCCAAAATAATTTCTTAGTGATTAAGGAAGTAAGAATGCAAAAACAATCAGAAGGTTTTCTTAGAAGCAGCTATCCTTTAAAGAGTGCGTAATAGCTCACTGATCAAGTGTTCTTGTGTCGAAAATGAGCGGGACTAAGTTATTTGCCGAAACTATGAAATGTAATAAAAAATAATAAAAAAAAACATTGATAGGGGGGCGTTCTACTATTAAATGTAGAAGTGAGAATGCCGACTTTAGTAACGAAAATATTGGTAAGAATCCAATACCCCGAAAACCTAAGGGTTCCTTCGCCAGGTTCGTCCACGAAGGGTTAGTCAGGACCTAAGAAAAAACCAGAAAATAATAAGGTATAATCGATGGATAACCGGTAAATATTCCTGGTACTGTCTCTTGTTAGTCTTGAGATACGTAGAAAACAAAGTTAGTTAAAAAAAAAAATTTAATTCAAAGATATTCTTTTATTTTATATTTAATTATAAATAAAAAAAAAGAATGTAGAAACCATTCGAGATAATGTCTGAGTATAAAGTATAAGTGTGAAAAACTAAAATAACTTTTGTTATGCTTCCAAGAAAAACTCAATCGATTTTTAATTTTAACAAAAGAGTATAACCTGTACCTGAAACTAACACAAGTAGGTAGGTAGAGAATACTAAGGGGCGCGAAAGAACTCTTTCTAAGGAACTCGGCAAAATAGCCCCGTAACTTCGGGATAAGGGGTACCTTTTATAATAAAATACAAATAAGGGGTTGCAGTGACCAGACTCGGGCGACTGTTTAACAAAAACACAGGTCTCCGCAAAGTCGTAAGACATTGTAGGGAGGCTGACGCCTGCCCAGTGCCGTAAGGTAAAGGAAATTTGTAACCTGATAACAGGAAAGCTTATAACTGAAGCCCCGGTGAACGGCGGCCGTAAATATAACGGTCCTAAGGTAGCGAAATTCCTTGTCGGGTAAGTTCCGACCTGCACGAAAGGCGTAACGATCCGAGTACTGTCTCGGGAAGAGATTCGGTGAAATAGATATGTCTGTGAAGATGCGGACTTTTCGCACCTGGACAAAAAGACCCTATGAAGCTTTACTTTTTCCTGAAATTGACTTTAGGTTTTTCTTGTTTAGTTTTTAGGTGGGAAGTTAAAAATAAAAATTTTTATTTTTTATTAGCTATTAATGGAATACCACTCTAGAAAAGCGAAGATTCTAACCTTGTTTATAATCGAGGGACAGTTTTAGGTAGACAGTTTATATGGGGCGTAGGCCTCCTAAAGAGTAACGGGGGTGCTCAAAGGTTTTTTCAAATTATATAGAGATTAATTTTAGAGTGTAAAGATAAAAGTAAACTTAACTGTAAGACTTACATGTCGAACAGGGACGAAAGTCGGACTTAGTGATCCGACAATATCAAGTGGGAGAGTTGTCGCTCAACGGATAAAAGTTACTCTAGGGATAACAGGCTGATCTTCCCTGAGAGCTCATATCGACGGGAAGGTTTGGCACCTCGATGTCGGCTCTTCGCTACCTGGAGCTGAAGTATGTTCCAAGGGTTGGGCTGTTCGCCCATTAAAGCGGTACGTGAGCTGGGTTCAGAACGTCGTGAGACAGTTCGGTCTATATCCGGTGCGGGCGTTAGAATATTGAAAGGATTCTTTTTTAGTACGAGAGGACCATGGAGAATATACCTCTGGTATGTCAGTTATTATTTTCATAATAAATGCTGAGTAGCTAAGTATAAAGGGATAATTGCTGAAAGCATATAAGTAAAAAACCCACCTTAAGATGAATATTCTTTTCTTGTGGGATGAGTATAATTTTTAATATTTTAAAATTAAATAAATTATATAAGAATTAGCAAGATGAGCATAGAATATATAGGTATTAAGTGTAAATACAGTAATGTATATAGCTGAAATATACTAACATATTATTTGTTAAATTTAAAAAATTTTATATTAATATTTTTTTTTGTGTTGATGTTGATAATATTAAAAAATTAAAAAATATAAAATATTTGATTTTTTGTTTTGGTATCTTAAGTTTATTTGAACTACACCAATCTATTTCAAATTTGGTGGTTAAATTTTAATACGATGAAAATACTATAGGGTAAGCTTTATGGGAAAATAATTTGATACCAAAACAAAAAATTACAAAAGATATTTTATATTTGCGGGCATCGGAATGCATATAGTATACCGGTATATTTATAAGAAATTATTATTAAATTTTTTAATAATAATCTTAAAATTTTAATAAAAATAAAAATAAGGGGGATTCTTAATGATTCTACAATATTTTATGTTAAATACTAATTCTATTTTATTATATATAAAAATAATTATAATAGGATTATTATATGGTTTTCTTACAGTATTATTTTTTGGATCTTATTCTTTTTTTTATAGTTTAAAATCTTTAACCATAGAAAAAAAAATAAAAATATATAAAATAAAAAAACTTTCAGAAACAATAAGTTTTATTATAATTCAACTTATTTTATTTATTTCAATTTATTATCCGTCAATTTATCTAATATTAAATAAATCTTATGTTTTGAGTTTTTTAATTATATTATATTTATTTTATATGTTTTTTTTTAATAGTAATTTTAATGTTTTTGATAATAATTATAATGATTTTATTTTTTTTAAAAATTTTTATAAAAAAAATAAATTAGTATCAATTAATTTTAATATTCAATATATTTTTATAAATAATTTAATTTTTTATATATTAAATTATTTTATTTTATCAAATTCAATATTGATTAGATTAATAAGTATATATATATATTTATTTAATTTTAATAAATATGTTTTTTTTTTAATAAGCAATTTTATTGGTTGGTTAATTGGTCAAATTATTTTTATAAAATTAAATAATTTTATATTTTTTAAAATAAAAAATATAAAATTAAATGAATTTTTGTTAAGAATAAAAAATTTATTAATTCGATTTATTAATATTTTTTTATTTATTATTTTTATTTATTATATAGTAAAATTTCCTTTACCAATATTTAATAAAATTGATAAAAATAATAAATTTCTAAAAAAAGAAGAAATTATTAAAAATAAAAATATTTTTAAGTTTAAATTTGATAAATTTATAGCTGTTTTATGTTTTGATTTTATACGTCGAAATTATCCTTTAAGATATATAAAAAATTATAGATTTGAAAATCTTTTAACAAATGAGATGTCACAATATTTTTTTTATGTATGGGAAAGTGATGGAAAAAAAAAAATATCTTTTACAAATTTACCCGGAACATTTACTTTTATAAAAATGATGAAAAAAAATATTCCTATACTTACAATAGAAAATTATAATGATAATGAATTATATAATTGTTGGACTGATATTAATGAAAATGAAAAAAAAAAAAAAAATAATGAATTTTTAAACAGGATTACGCTTTTAGATATAAAATTAAATTGTAGAAATTTATTTGAAAATATATTTAGATTATGTACTACTAATGAAAAAAAATATTTATCAGACGTATACGACCCTTTATTAACTAGAATTCATTGGGGTATAATTATAAAATTAAATTTTTTTTTAGTTATACATGAAAAATATAATAAATTAAAAGAAATTAATAAGAAATTATATCAACGGTCATCCAAATTAATTGATGAATTAGAATATCTAGAAGGAGACACTGAAGAAGCAAGAAAGTGGAATATTCGTTCGAAAAGATTTAAACGTGTAATAATTTTTACTGATAGTACTGACATTAATGATATATCTTATTTAATACATTATTCACAATTTTCAAATTTTAGACATAGTATAATAAAAGGTTCTATACGCTCAAAAAGACGTAAAATAATTACTCATAAATTATTCCAATCAAGAATTCGTTCACCTCTATTTTTTTTTTTTAAAAAAAAGAATTTATTTACTAGATTTTTAATAAATAAAAAAAAAAAACATAAAAAAATTTATTATAACAAAAATAAAAAAAAAGAACAAAAAATAAAAAGGTGTATGGAAATAGCAGAAATTTGGGATGCTATTCCCGGTGCTCAATTAGTAAGAGGTTATATGTTAATATTTCAATCTATTTTTAGAAAATATATTATATTACCCTCTTTAATAATATTTAAAAATATAATTCATATGTTATTATTTCAGTATCCTGAATTGTATGAAGATATACAAGAATGGAATAAAGAAATACATATAAAATGTACTTATAATGGTGTTCCATTATCAGAAAATGAATTTCCTAAAAATTGGTTAAGAGATGGTATTCAAATAAAAGTTTTATTTCCTTTTAAACTTTGGCATAAAAAAAAATACAGTATTAAAAAAAAATTTTTTTTTTTAACACCTTTGGGAAGGGGAACTAAAATACCTTTTGAAGATTCAAGGAAAAAATTTTTTTTTTTTACATCGATCTTACAAATTTTGAAGAAATTAATTTTAAAAAAATTAATTTTTAAAAATTTTAAAAGATTAAAAAATTTAAAAATATTTAAAAATTTTAAATTATTAATATTTAAAACTAATGTTAATTTTAATAAAAATATTAATTTTAATAAAAGTGAAAATATATTTAAAAATAAAAGTATCTCTATAAAATATATAAAACATTTGATGATAAATAAAATTAAAAAAAAAAAAGAAGAATATTTTGATGAAATAATTATAATAAAAAAAAAAATAAAACTAATTACAAAAGATTATAAAAAAATTAAAAAATTTAAAAATATTAAATTGTTTTATAAACATTATTTTTTAATAAAAAAATATTTTTTTATTAAATTATATATTAATATTATGTATTATTTATTTGAAATTGTTGATATTATTAGTATAAAAATTAATCTTTTTTTAAAAAAGAAATATATAAAAAACTATATAATTAATTTAATTTTAATTACAAAAAGGAATTCATATGTTTTTTATAATCCTATTTCAATATCACAAATATATATATTTTATAAATTAATAAAATTAAAAATCAATTTTATATATAGATTAAAAATGTATAGATTAAGAAATATACTTAAATCAAATTATTATAAAAATAAATTTAATTTTTTATTTTTAAAAAATGAAATAAAAAAAGATATTATACGACATAGACAATTTTTAGATATAGATATAAAAAAAAATCAATGTAAAACTATTTTAATAAATAATAATTGTCAATATAATGTACCATCTATTATATGGCATAAAATAATACAAAATAATTCAATTTATGATATTAAATTATTTTTAAATCAAGAAAAATTTGAAAAAAAAAATTATGAATATAATTTTTTTTTATATACTTTAAAATATTTATTTTATTTTGATAAAAAAAATATTTTAAAAAAAAAAAATTTATTTTATTTTAAAAAATATAAAAAAAAATATATTAATATGATTAAAAATATTAAAATAGATTTACAATATGTAGAAAACTATTTAAATAAAAAATATTTTGCTTGTGAAAATATTAATTTTAATATTTTTAAAAAAGTATATATTAATAATAATATTGAAACTTTTTATGAAATATTAGATTATTTATTATTTAATAATAAATTTTGGTTTTTATCAGAATTTTTATTTCTTTTAAATTTATATAAAAAAAAATCATGGATTGTATTAATAAATTCATTTATATTTAATTCATTTGAATTAAACAATATTCAAAAAAATGAAAATATTTTTACATTATTAAATTCGAAAAAAAAATTAAAAAATGAAAAATACCTAAAATCAAATATTAAAAGAAGAAAAATTTATAAACAAAGAAAAAGAACAGAAACAGAACTAGATTTATTTTTAAAAAAATATTTATTTGTTCAATTAAAATTGACAACTTTTTTAAAAATAAATAAAAAAATAATGGATAATATTAAAATTTTTTGTTTCATACTTAGATTAAAAAATCCACAAAATATTACTTTATCGTCTATTCAAAGAAAAGATATTTTTTTAAATTTAATGTTAACTAATTTTACTTTTAAAAAATTAATAAAAAGGGGATTATTTATTATTAAACCAATTAATATTAATTCAAAAAATAATAAACAACTTATTGTATATCAAACTATCAATATTTTATTATTTCATAAAAAAGAAAATAAATTAAATAAAAAAAAAAAAATCCATAAAAAATTATTTATTTTAAATTTAAAAAAAAAAAATAAAAAAAAATATTATTATAATCTTCTTCCTGAAAACTATTTATTACCTAAACATCGTGTAAAATTAAGAATTTTAAATTATTTAAATATTAATAATAATATAAAAAAAGCAATAATAGATAATTCTTTCAATAAAAAAAAATATATAAAAATAAAAAAATTAATTGCATTAAAATTTTTTATTTGGCCTAATTATCGGTTTGAAGATTTATCTTGTCTAAATCGTTTTTGGTTTAATACTAGTAATAGTAGTCGTTTTAATATGTTAAGAATAAAATATTATATATAAAAAAATTGATTATTATATGTTATTATATTTAATTAAAAATTATAATTTAGATTATAAAATAAATAAAAAATATATAAATATGTTAACATATTTTTATAAAATTTTTAGTTGGAACATATATAATAAAATTAAAAATAGATATATATATACAAAAAAAAAAAGTAATTTAATTTCTGGTCAGCATCATTATAATAAAGGACGTAATGCTAGAGGAATTATTACTTTAAGACATCGCGGGGGAGGTTATAAACATTTATACCGTAAAATTGATTTTTTATATAAATATAATAATAATAAAAAAATAATAACTAGAGAATACGATCCTAATCGAAATGCATATATTTGTCTCATATATTATAAAGACGGAAAGAAAAAATATATTTTGTATATAAAAGGAATTTTACTTAAAGATATAATTTTTTTTGATACAAAAATTCCTATAAAAATAGGAAATACTTTATCTTTGAATATAAATATTTTTATTTTATTACGTAATTAATTATTCTTAATTGATTAAAAAAAAAAATCAAAAAATTAATCATTAATTAATATATATTATTAGTATAAATTAATTATTTATATAATATATGATTAAAATATATGATTAAAATTAATAATTATTTATATAAAATTATTGATTTTTTATAAAATTTTATATAATATGGAAAAAAATTTAAACAAATATTATATTATTTTTTTTAATTGATAGTCAAAGTCAAATAAAATTTTAAAATATAAAAATTTAAAAGAATTTTATATAAGTATCCTATATTATATATAAGCTATATAAGAAAAAAATATAATAAAAAACGTAATTTAATAATTAATAATAGTAATATATATATATATATATATATATATATTTTGAAAGAAACAGAATAAAATCTAAAGGTGTGAAATATAAATATTAAAACATCCATAAAGCTGTATATTTTAAAATAAATTTGTACAGTTTGTAAAGGGATTTTTTTAATAATAATAAAAATAATCTACTTAACCTAATATACCCATAGGAATAAATATACATAATATAGAAATTACATATAAAAAGGGGGGACAATTAGTTAAAGCTGCAGGTACTATAGCTAAATTGATTACAAAAGATAAAAAAAAAGTTACATTAAAATTACCTTCTGGAAAGACACGTTTAATAAATAAAAATTGTTTAGCAACTATTGGACAAATTGATAATTATAAAAAAAAAAATACAAGCGAAAAAAAAGCTGGATTTAAACGTAGAATAGGAAAACGCCCTATAGTAAGAGGAAAAGCTATGAATTCTGTGGATCATCCTCATGGAGGAGGTAAAGGTAAAACACCCATTGGTAAAAAAAAACCAGCAACTCCTTGGGGTTATCCAATATTTAGAAAAAAAAAAATAATAAAAATAAAATCAAATAAAAAATTATGAAAATATTTTTAAAAAAAAAATTTATATCAACAAATTTATTAAAAAAAATTTATAAATTAAATAAAAAAAAAAAAAAAAAAGTAATAAAAACTTGGTCTCGATCATCTATAATTTTACCTATAATGGTCGGGCATATTATTTCTATCTATAATGGTAAAGAACATTTGCCTATTCATATAACAAATCACATGATAGGTCATAAATTAGGCGAATTTTCATTTATTTTAAATTTATATAATAATATTAAAAATGATAAAAAATCTTACCGTTAATATTAATATTTTTATATAAATATAGTTATAGACATAGGAGGTAAATGAATGGGACAAAAAATAAATCCATTTGGTTTTAGACTTGGTATAACTCAAAGTCATTATTCTCTTTGGTTTTCAAAATCAAAAGAATATTTTAAAAATTTAAAAGAAGATATAAAAATAAGAGATTATTTGGCAAATTATAAAAAAAAAAATGAAGAATTTTATCATATAGAAATAAAAAAAAAATTTGATTTTATACATATAATAATTTATATGGAATTAAAAAAATTTTCGATAAAAAATATAAAATTAAAAATAAAAAAGTTACAAATTAATATAAAAAAAATAATTTCTCATAAAAAATTAAATATTAGTCTTTTAAAAATTATAAAACCTTATAAATATACAAATATACTTTTAAAATTTATATTTAACCAATTAAAGAAAAAAGTTTCATTTAGAAAAATAATAAAAAAAACTATAAAATTATTTATTAAAATAGATTCAAATTCAGAAATAAAAGGAATAAAAATACAAATCTCAGGAAGATTTAATAATAATCCTATTGCATATATTGAATGGATCAAAAAGGGAAGAATTCCTTTACAAACTCTTCAATCTAAAATAAATTTTTGTTATTATCCTATTAAAACTATATATGGTATATTAAGTGTAAAAATTTGGATATTTTATTTATAAAATATTAATCGAATTTTTAGATTTTATAATGTTAAATAAAAAATTACTTATGAAATATAATGTTAATTATGCTTAGTGTATGATTCATTTATTATTTTAAAATATTAATTAATCTTTAATTATTTAAATAATTTTATAAATAATAAACTAATTTATTATCTATAAAACGAAATGATAAATGTATGGTTATTTATTATATTAATATAATTTAGAGCTTTGAATCCAAAAATACTAAGAATTAGATTCTACAATAATTAAAAAATATATTAAATAACAAAATAAAGCTCTTTAATTAATTTATATTTAAATTTTAAAAACCTAATCATTTTAAAATAACTAAAATAATTAAAACGAAAAAACCTATAAATTAAATATAAAATTTAATTAAATTTTTATTAGGTAGGATGACGTAAGACATATTACATAAAAAAAAATATTCGTCTACATAAATAAATAAAAAAAATTATTTTATGTGTAGCTGTATAAAATTAAATTTTTATGTACAGTTTTGTAATAGGGATGATAAAATAAATTAAAACATCAACTATAACCCCAAAAAAACAAAATTTTATAAACAACATAAAAGAAGAATAAAAGGAATATCTTATAGAGGTAATTGTATTTGTTTTGGCAAGTACGCTATTAAAGCACTTAAACCTTCATTAATTAAATCTAAACAAATAGAATCAGGACGACAAGCAATTATACGAAATACATATCATAATTGTCATATAAAAGTTTGGGTACGTATCTTTCCAGATAAACCAGTTACATTAAAACCTATAGAAACACGTATGGGTTCAGGTAAAGGAGCTATAAAATATTGGATAACTTTCGTTAAACCAGGTACAATAATTTTTGAATTAAGTGAATTACCAAAAAAACATATAGCAAAAAAAATAATCTCAATAATAAAGTCAAAATTACCTATAAAAACAAAATTAATTAAAAAAAATTAATATGATTCAACTTCAAACATATTTGAATGTAGCAGATAATAGTGGAGTTAATAAATTAATGTATATTAGGAATTTTGGAATTAATAAATGTAAATATGCCCACATTGGTAACATAGTTATTGTTGTTATTAAAGAAATAAATTCAAATATATCTTTTGAAAAATCAGAAATAGTTAAAGCTGTAATTGTTCGTACACGTAAAGGTTTAAAACGTAAAAATGGTATAAAAATACAATATGATGATAATGCTGCAATTATAATTGATCAAGAAAAGAATCCAAAAGGCACACGAATATTTGGACCAATTGTTCGAGAATTCAGATATTTTAATTTTATTAAAATAGTCTCATTAGCTTCAGAAATATTATAATTTAAAATTAAAATTGGAGGAAATTAAATTTTTAATGAAAGAAAATATTATTTCAAATATAATAACTATTATAAATAATTTTAATATTAATAATAATAATGTAAATGTAAAACAAATTAAATTTAAATATACAAAAATTACTAAAAATTTTATTAAAATACTGGTAAAAAAAGGTTTTATAAAAAATGTTATAAAATCTAAAGAAAATAATACTTTTTTTTATTTTTTAATTTTTCAATTACAACAATATAATAATTTAAAACAAATAAGACAAATTAGTCGTCCTGGTTGTAGAATTTACTCTAAATATCAAAAAATTCCTAAACTTTTAGGTGGATTAGGTATTATAATACTTTCTACTACTATAGGTATAATAACAGATCGGGAAGCTAGATTAAAAAAAATTGGTGGGGAAATTATATGTTATATATGGTAAATATATGATAAAAATTATGAAAATAAAAACTTCAATTCGTAAAATATGTAAAAAATGTAAACTAATTATTCGACAAAGACGAATTTTAATAATTTGTTACAATCCAAAACATAAACAAAGACAAAAATAATTTTGCAATTCTATATTACATATAATTAATATAAATGATAATAATAAAACGAGATAAAATAAATAATAAAAAAATATATAATAAAAATTATACTAAATTTAATATTTTTAAATTTAAAAATATTAAATTAAAACAAATTAATAAAAAAAAAAAAAAAAAAATTAATTCTATTCCTATATATAGAAATATTCTTTATATTCAATCAAATAAAAATAATACTATAGCAACTTTTACAAATAAAAATGGCAATATTATTTTTTGGCGTTCCGCTGGTATTTATGGATTTAAAGGAACAAAAAAAAGAACTCCTATTGCTACTAAAAGAATAGCAGAAAATATTATTAATATAATAAAAAAGAATTATTTAAAATTAAATATTAAAGGAATAGGAATTAAAATAAAAGGATCCGGTCTTGGAAGGGATATAATATTACGAACACTCCTTAAAAGTAATATTATTTTATTAAATTTTATACAAGATATAACTTCTATCCCACATAATGGCTGTCGTCCTCCTAAAAGAAGACGTCTATAAAAAATTGTTATGCTATTTTTTAAAATTAGAATATCCTTTACAAATAGAAAATATTAATTTATTTAAAATTAACCGAATTGAAACTATACTATTATCATTCATTGGAATAAAAATATCTGTAAAATCAGGATCACAATTGGTATCAAGTAACCAAATTATTGGAATTTTGAGGTAAGTACATTCTTTAAATAAATATTTATCTTGATAATCAATTCCAATTATAACATCAGGTAATGACGTCATGTATAAAATTCCATATAGAAATTTTTGTAAATGAGATAATTGCCTTCTTAATATAATAAATTTTTTCGTAGAAATAGTTTTTAAATTTTCTTGTTTTATTTTTAAATTTCTAAATTTATAAAGTAAAATTTTTGTAGTATACCAATTAGTTAATATACCTACAAGATATTTTTTATTAATATAATGACACCTAATTTTAATTGCAGCTCGTGATATTAAATTAGATATTTTTTTTTCAGTACCAATAATTAAAAATTCTTTACCTTTCTTTGCTGCGTTAAAAACTAAATCACTAGCTTTTGTTAGAAAATTTATAGTTGTAATAATATTTATAACACAAATATTTTTTCGACTTATATAAATATAGGGTAACATTTGTGACTTCCAATTTTTAGCATTATGACCAAAATGAATTCCTGCTTTTACTATTTGTTTTAAATCTATATACCAATACATTTTTTTCATTTTCTTTTTTAGAGATATATTATATTATTATTATATAATAATAATAATAATAATAATCCTTATAAATCTCCTATTTTTTATTTTTTTTATTTTAATTAAATTAATATATAATTGACCCCTAGAGGAATTCGAATCCTCGTTATTTCCTTGAAAAAGAAATGTTTTAAACCACTAAACGATAGGGGCGAGGGGCGCAATAAATTAAATTAATTATTATATAATAATTAATTTAATTTTTTTGTACCCGGAAATAAACAAGAATTAATCATTTCACGAATTTTGTATCTGGATAAACCAAAATCGCGTAAATTTGATTTTGGTTTTCCAGTTAAAAAACAGCATTGATGCAGTCTAATTTTTATACTATTACGTGGTAAAGATTGTAATTTTATATATAATTTCCATTTATCATTTACTAATAAATCCTTTTTGGTTAATTTTTCTTTTACATACTTATGTATTAAATAAAATTTTTTTTTTAATTTATTCTTTTTTTTTTCTCTTTGAATCCAACTTTTTTTTGGCATGACACAATATATTAAATTTTTTAATAAATAATAATAATACAAAATTGATCTAGTCTTAGTTATAGAAATAATTATAATAAATAAAAATTAAATTTTATGAAAATAATATTCTAGAATTAATAATTCATTTATTTTTAAACTAACTTGTTCTATTTTTATTATTTTATTTATAAACCCTTTATATTTAAATGTATAAAAATTAAAATAATTTAATTCTTTTTCTTTAACTTGAAGTAAATTAAAAAAATTTTTAATTAAATTATTATTTTTTTTTTTTATAGTAATAATATTACCAATTTTACATTTATAATTGGGTTTATTTATTATATAATTATTAATTAAAATATGTTTATGATTAATTAATTGACGAGCTTCAGAAATCGTTGTAGCAATACCGAATCTAAATAAAATATTATCTAAACGCATTTCAAGTATTTTTAATAACATTTTGCCTATTGTATCCTTTTTTCTATATTTTTTAATTATATAATAAATATAATTAAAAAGTTGTCGTTCTATAATACCATAATTAAATTTTAATTTTTGTTTTTCTTTTAATCGTATACAATATTTAGATTTTTTAATATATTTATTATCTTTTTTTTTATATTTTAAATTTTTATTAATTAAACCTGGTAAATTACCTAAACGATATATTTTTTTTAAACGAAAATTTCTATAATGTAACATAAAAACTCCTTTTTAATAATTATATATAATAATTATATATAATAATAATAATATTGAAATAACTTAAGAATTTAGAATAAAATATATAATAATAATATTGAAATAACTTAAGAATTTAGAATAAAAAAAACTAAAAATTATTGTGTCATCAATTTATAATAAATAAATATATAATAAAATTAAACATGATTTCTTTAGTTTTAATAACTATTCATTTTTATATTTCTATTTTTTAATATTTTAATATAATATATATTATAATATATATAATAAAGAAAAAAATATATATAATAAAGAAAAATAAAACAAAAAAAAAAAAAAATAATTTAATTAAATAATGTTTAATTTTAATTTTATAAATAATAATAATAAATTTATTAAAGTTTATAATTCTAACAATTTTATAATTGTAAATGGTAACACTAATGATAATACTAATGGTAACACTAAGGGTAACTCTTTTTCAGATAAAAAAAAAAATATTAACAATAGTGGTAAGACTAATGGATTTCCTTTTAGAGTTATAAATAATTATCCGGCTCATAGGTATAATACTCATAGGTATAATAACAACAATAATGATAATAACAACAATGATAATAACAACAATGATAACAACAATAATGATAACAACAATAATGATAACAACAATAATGATAACAACAATGATAACAACAATAATGATAACAACAATGATAACAACAATAATGATAACAACAATGATAACAACAATAATGATAACAACAATGATAACAACAATGATAACAACAATAATGATAACAACAATGATAACAACAATGATAACAACAATAATGATGAAAATAAAAATAGGATTAGTCAAAAATATAAACATTTATGGGTTCAGTGCGAATATTGTTATAATTTAAATTATAAAAAGGAATTTAAATTAAAAATGAATATTTGTAAAGAATGTGGATATCATTTAAAAATGAATAGTTTAGATAGAATAGAATTATTGATTGACTCGGGTACTTGGAATCCAATGGATGAAAATATGAAATCAATAAATCCTATTGATTTTTATTCAGAAGAAGATTATATTGATTCTTATCAAAAAAAAACAGGATTAATAGAAGCTATTCAAACTGGGGTAGGTAAATTAAATGGGAATTCTATAGCAATTGGAATTATGGATTTTGAATTTATGGGGGGTAGTATGGGATCCGTAGTAGGAGAAAAAATAACTCGTTTAATCGAATATGCTACTAATAAATATTTACCTCTTATTATGATATGTACTTCTGGAGGCGCGCGTATGCAAGAAGGAAGTTTAAGTTTAATACAAATGGCTAAAATTTCTGCTGCTTTACATAATTATCAATTAACTAAAAAATCATTGTATGTCTCAATTCTTACATCTCCAACTACAGGAGGAGTAACAGCCAGTTTTGGTATGTTAGGAGATATTATTATTGCTGAACCTAATGCTACTATTGCATTTGCGGGTAAAAGAGTAATTGAAGAAACATTACATCAAATAGTACCTGAAGATTTACAAACATCTGAATATTTATTTTCTACTGGATTATTTGATTTAATAGTACCGCGTAAAATTTTAAAAAACGTTTTAAATGAATTATTAAAAATTTATATTTTGTCTATGTAATAAATATGTAATAAAAAGATAAAATATCACATTCTGTAGGATTTGAACCTACGACAAAAAATTTTAAAAACTTTTTGTTCTACCTATTGAACTAAAAACGTTTGAACTAAAAACGTTTGAACTAAAAACGTTATTTTTTTTATTATTATTTTATTAAATTATTATATTTTATTATAAATATTATTATTATAAATTATTATAAATATTATGAAAAAACCTAATAACTTTTTAAAAAAAAAAATTACATTAAATAATAAAAAAAAAAAAAAAAAGAAAACAAATTATATAAATTTACGCTTAATTTTAAAATTTATTAGTGAATATGGGAAAATATTATCAAGACGAAAGACAAAATTGTCTTTAAAACAACAAAGATTTATTACTATTTTTATAAAACGGGCTCGTATTTTATCTTTTTTACCTTTTATGTCTTTTTAATTAAAAAGACATAAATATTTTTATTTATTTCAATATGTATTATGTATAGAAATTTAGAATCAAAGCCTTCGCTACTATAACTTTCCCAATCATTAAAAATTAATATAATTATAATATAATGAATTTTTTCGTTTTTATGATTTTTTTTTATAATTTGTTTAGTTTATTAAAAAATTAAAAGAAAATAAAAACAATGAAATTTTATTTTTAATATTAATATAAAAATAAACTGGAGTTTTTTTTTTGATAATTTGTATAATTAACATAATTTTAAAATTATTTTAACTCTTTTTTTTATTTATTAGTAAATAATATTAGTAACAGTATTTAATATTTTTATTTTTTTAGTTTGTTTTTTTTTATAATTAATAAAATATATATCTGTTTTATTATAATTTTTTATTTATTTAAATTTTAATAGATTTTTATTTTAAAATAAAAAAAATCATAAATTTAATTTACTAATTTAACGAATCACACATACATCCTAATACATGTTCCTCGTCGTTGAGGGCAACCCGCAAGAGCAATAAGTTTTATATTTTTTTTTATTTTTATAGGCTGTCTTGTATTTTTAATAAGTTGTTGAATAGTTGGCATTTTTACTTTTTTTTTTTTTTTTTAATTAATTTAGTTAAGATTAATCATAACTTTATTTTTCTTAGTCAATATCTAATCCTACAAGATCAACAATTCCATAAAATAGAGCTTCTAGTGATGACATAAAAATATCTCTATCTATATCTTTTGATATAATCCGCGCCGATCTTCTTGTTTTTTCTACATAAACGTTTATAATTATTTCACGAAATTTTAAAAGTTCTTGACTTTCTAATGAAAATTCTCCCGTTTGTCCTGCATAATAAGAATTGGCGGGTTGATGCATCATTATCCTAACTCAAAATTTATATAACTGTACAAGCAAGATGTTTTTTATTATTATAATTATTGCATACAGCTTTATTTTTTTTATTATTTTATTATTAATTTATAATATTTATTATCTTTTTTAGTATTTTTATTACTTGTTTTTTTTTTAATTTAATAAATAAAAAATAAATAAAATAAATATTATTATGATAATTCTATTATTTAACATTTAAAATTAATTAATATCAAAGTTTTAAATTTTAATATTTAAATGCTATTTAATTTATATAAATTTATTTATATAAATTAAATATTTGAACTGAATATACATGTGGTTTTTATTAATTTATTAATATATAATCTTATAAAAATAAATATTTTTATAATTTAAAAATGTCATGCTATTTTTGCCTTAATATATTTATTTTTTTTTTTAAAGTGAAGACATAATTTTTTTTTTTATTTTTAATTTACTTATATAAATTTCATTGACGCAAAGCATGAGGAAATGCTACACGTTTAGTTGGCGCTCCCCCTGTTAAAAGAAAAGATCCCATAGAAGCAGCTAATCCAAAACATATTGTCTTTACATTTGATTTATTAGTTTGCATAGCATCAAAAAGGGCAAAACCGGGTACTACCCAACCACCGGGAGAGTTTATAAAAAAAAAAATATCTTTAATTTCGGGTTTTAAATTAAGATATAAAAGAACTGAAACAAGTTGATTTGAAATATTGCAATTAATTTCTTGTCCTAAAAAAAGTATTCTTTCTCTATAAAGTCGATTGTTTCAATATGTATTTATATATATTTATTTATATATAAATACATATTTTATAAATTCATAAAAACCGTATATGTATCTTTTAATACATACGGTTTAAAATAATTAAATTAATTATTAATTTCAATTTAATTATATTTAATTTTAATTAATATGATAGATTTATTATTAAATTTTAATAAGATTTTCTTGTTTTTAAATTTATTCTTTTTTTTTTTTTTTTTTATTTTTTAGGTTTATATTCTATTCCAAAAATATCTATATACTATATACTATATATAAAATATAATATACTATATATAATATATAAGATATATAAAAAAAATAATAAATTTTTACAAATAAAATTATATTACATTTTATAAATTTTGTATTTAGTTAATAGAAATTTCTTTTATATTTTATATTTGTATATTTTTATATTTAGTATTAAATTTCTAAACCTTAAAAAATTTATATTTAATACTTAATGCTTTAAAATTTTCTTTAATAATTTAATTTCTTAATTAAAATAATTATTTTTATGAGATAGAAATAATGTTTTATTTAACATAATATAAATTAAATTTGTATATAACAAGACACACTATAAATCAAGCCAAGATGCAAATTCAATTTCAGGGTCAGGGTGTTGATATGGTACTCTTGGAACACCAACGGGCATTAAATACGAAAAAAATGTAAGAAGAATACAATACAAAAAAGAAACATACAAGTTTCTTATTTTGTATTTTATTGTATTTAGACTAAATAATGAAAATATGAGTTATGGAAAATTTGTATATGGAATGTGGCTGATTGGTAAAGCAATAGGCTTTGACCCTATTATTTGAAGGTTCGAATCCTTCCATTCCAACCCGATCGAAATCCATTCCAACCCGATCGGAACTTTTTTGTATTTCAATTAATTTAAATAAAGTAATTTAAATAAAGGAAAAAAGAAAAGAAATAAATAAAGGCAAAAGAAAAGAAATAAATAAAATGGAAAATTTTAAAAAATATTTTAAAATAAATTTATTATATGATTTTTTATATCCTCTTATTTTTTGTGAATATATTTTTTTATTTACTTATTATTATGAATTAAATGAATTCAGAAATTTAGATTTTAATAAAAAATTTAATTTACTTATTGTAAAGCGATCAATTAATCAAATTAATAAAAATCAAAATAATCTTTTTTTGTCTAATAAAATTTTTATTCAAAAAAAAATATATAATTATTGGAAAATTATTTATAATCAATTTTTAATTATCATTGAAATTTTTTTTTATATAAAATTAATATTTGTTTTTGAACAAAAACAAATATTAAATTCTCAATCAATACATTTAATATTTGTTTTTTTAGAAGATAAATTTTTATATTTAAATAATTTATTAAATATATTAATACCATATCCTTCTCATTTTGAAATATTAATAAATATTATTTATTACTATATTAAAGATATATTTACTTTACATTTATTAAAAATTTATTTATATAAATATTATATTATTTATTTAATTTTATCAAAAAAAAAATTTTTATATAGTTATTATATTTATGAATATGAATTTATTTTTTTTTTTTTTCGTAATCAATTTTATCATTTACAATTTATATATTATCAAAAATTTATTGAAAGATCATATTATTATATAAAATATTTTATATTTCATAAGGTTAAAATAATTTATAAAAAAAATATATTTAAAAAATATTTGTTATTAAATTTAGAATGTTTTAATTTTAATATAAATTATTTAAGATATAAAAAAAATTTAATATTTATATTAAAAGAAACATTTTTTATAATGAATAAATTTAAATATTATTTAATTAAATTATGGCAATTAAATTTTTATGTATGGTTAAAAAAAAAAAAAATAATTTATATATATAAATTAGATAATTATTTATTTAATTTTAAATTTATGGGTTATTTTTTTTTTTCAAATAAAAAATTAATATGTATAGAAAATAATATTTTAGAAAATGTTTTTTTTATACATATTAATTTTAAAAAAATAAATGTTTTAATTTCGATTAAAAAAATAATAAATTATTTTTTTAAAATTAAATTATGTAATATAAGAGGATATCCAAAAAGTAACTATTTTTGGACTAATTTAGCAAATGATATTATTATTAATAAATTTCTTTGTATTAATAGAAATTTTTTTAATTATTATAGTGGAATTGTAAATAAAAATATTTTATTTAAAATAAAATATATATTTAAATCTTCTTTTATTAAGACTTTATCTCATAAATATAAAAATACAGTACATGTTTTTTTAAAAAATTTAAGCTATAAGTTATTAATTTTTTCTTTTATAGAAGAAGAAAAAATTATTTTTTTAATTTTATTAAAATATTTGTTAATTGGTCGAATATATATATATAATATTTGGTATTTAGATATTATTATAAATTATTAATTAAATTAATTAAATAAGTAAAAATAAAAAACAAATTTAAATAAATAACGAAAATTGAATCTATAATTAATGAATTCACAATCTATTACTTTTACTTTAATCATTTGGCTATATTTATATAAAATATTACAAATTTATAAGATATTATAAATCATGTCACTTTGTGCATCTAATAGGAATTGAACCTACGATTTTACCAATTATGAGTTGGGTGCTTTTACCATTCAGCCATAGATGCTTAGATGCTTACTAATTTTTTTTTTTTTATTTTTTTCAATATAATAAAAAAATTATAAAAATTAACATCAAGTTATTATAAATTATAAAAAATAAAAATAATTTAATAAATAT